AGAAAGATTTCTACCCCTTTGTTAGTAGAATATGATTGAAGTGCGTAAGAGGAGTTGTATTTATTAAGTACATGCGGATATAATTAAGTACATGCGGATATAGCTATACATGCGGATATAGCTATCTAACTATCTACATATTCCACCTTTTATCGCAATTCCGCTTGGGTCAACAAGGGCCGTGCTATATCCAAATTTAGAAATTAGATTCAATCTATTCAATGCAAAATTGAAGCACGACGATTCCTCTATTCTAGATTCCTCTATTCTATAAGGAAGGGATATGTAGATAAGATACCTGACTAGGTATCCGTGTAACAATTTCTGTTCTAGGGTTTACATATACACATAATTGTTATTATAATTGTTATTATAATTGAAATTGAAAAGAAATTGAAAAGGATTGGTTATTGAAAGAATTGATACTAATTAGTATTAGTCGTGTATCCATTTTATTTTCTTTTGTTATTTGTTATTAAGGAAACAAAATGGGAGATCCAAATCCAGGAACCGCTCATGAATTCACAGGCAATAGTTAATGGTTCTAGTTTGCCCTGATGATTCCGTGTCTGGAAATCTTTTTTTTTTTTTCTCTTTCAATTCAATATTCAATATAAAATATAAAGAGAAGGAAAGTTATTAGGTGCTATATGCTTTGAAAGACTATACAATCAAGAGAACCAATGGATCCTCTCAAAGAGGGATTTCCTTTTGGAAAGGGATAAAGAATCGGGTATTTAAGACCCAATCCAAATCAAATAAAAAAGAAACGGTTTAGTAATCGCCCAAAAACAAAAAAATAAATATAAATAAATAAAAAAGAGTATTTCCATCTCTATCTATTTTGTATCGTTTTGGCGGCATGGCCGAGTGGTAAGGCGGGGGACTGCAAATCCTTTTTCCCCAGTTCAAATCCGGGTGTCGCCTGATCAACAAAAGACTCGGAATCCCGTATTCCGCTAATAGAACTAGCCCCAATATTGGCCGGCAGAAGCATAAGCAAAGGGCTATTGCCAATACTGGATTTTAAGAATACAGGGGTTTCATAAAGGACTTCCATTTTTTTTCTTTTGCTTATGAAAGGCGGCAAAACAAACAATAGGTCTTACTATTCCTACATGTTGCATTAGTAACATTTCCTTAAGACTTCTAAGGATAACTGTATATCTTACTTGTGCTTACTTGTGCTTAATGCTTTCCGATTCCACCAGAAATCATATTAGGAACTTGTTACGAGTGTATTTATTGGATTGGTTCATCAATAGTGTTAGGTCAGAATGCCATTCATTTTGACTCTGCGCCATTGATTCCACTATTATTAGTGATTAATAATGGAATAATTCCTTCATATTCATAGAGATAGAGGACATAATTCACATGGATATAGTAAGTCTCGCTTGGGCTGCTTTAATGGTAGTCTTTACATTTTCCCTTTCACTCGTAGTATGGGGAAGAAGTGGACTCTAGAGATACTACTAATGAAATTGAGTAATCGAATTGTATCAATTGTTTAATAAATCGTTCTGCGAAGCGTTTTAAAATAAAAATATCTCCATTTCAAAAATTCTACTAGAATCCAGTCATATATGAACAATAACCTTTCGATCAAACAAATATTTCAATAATTTGATTCCGATGTTGTTCGTATTTCGAAACTCATTTATTTTATTTTTATAATTATAATTTATTTTAATTTTTATATTTTATAATATAATTATAAGATAAGGAATACACATGATAGGAAATTTTTCCAACCGAATTCTTCCTATTACTAAATATTTTATTTCGATGAATTCGCTTTTCCCAGAATTATGGATATTCCAATGAGTAGGAACCAACCCCTATTTTTTTTTTATTTGTTTCCCTCTTGGCTGTTCAAAAAGGAAGTTCTTCTGCTATTACGTGGATACGTACTTTCCGCTGGAGGCGACATAGACATAGTGGTAAGAAGTACTAACATAATAAGATCTTGTGTTGGGTGATTCATGCCCACTTACCGTTTTTTTATACTCCTAGGAATCTTATTTATGCTTTTAACCTCATGTCATGGTTCAAGCATGAAAATTTGGTGGGTTTTACTACTCCTTTTAAAAATTTGAAGAAGTGAATATAGAACTCTTTGGATCCTCTGTTAACGGCCCCATTACTTCTTTTATGTAGATACATTACATATGGTATTGTGGATTGGTCTATATCAAGAAGCCCATATCTTTGTGCAATAGAACTTTATACAATAAAATAATCAATAAAATAATGGATAGCGTGGTAGAAAGAACTATATGAAACTTTCTACCACGCTATCTATTATACTGCGGATTCCAGTCCGCTCATTTCATTTAAGACTTGGAATTGGAATCCCTTTCATTTCTTCAATCATTGATCATTTCTTCAATCATTGATAAGAGCTAATAAGTAAAGTTTCATTCAAATTAGTCATTTTGACTGACTGTTTTTACGTAGATGATAAGTAAAAAAGCAGTAGGAACTAGAATGAACAACGCAGTAGCAATAAATGCGAGAATATTGACTTCCATAATCTCATTGGTTTTTTTGGTTCGCAATAACTCGGGATCTAATCCCATAGAAAAAGTATTTCTCCCGTAAATTCAATGGGATGGATTGCATCCTGATGATACTGAGTCGGGTCAATATTATGAATAACAATATGTTATCCATTAAATCGATTCGTCGTCGAGAATTGAATAGTATAACATAATAAGATCATTTATCCATATCGAATCCAAAATGGGATTCCTGATCTAATCAAGAATCCATTGAATTTCTCATCTTTTTTCCACTCTTTATTTTCTATAATCTATCATCTTCCTTATAACAATCATCTGATGAGGTATCATCAGACCGGTGTTCCATTGGTCACAGACCTAAACAGTAGACGTTAAATGGAAAAGGAACGAGTTAAGTTCGAAGCGAAGTTTTTTTTTTGTAATGATCTAATCTTCTTGGAAGACAGAGAAACATGAGAAAAATGGGTCTCCCAAAAAGAGCTAATATTCCGACAAATTCACTTTATTGATTTTGTGCTTTCTTCGATGGGACCCTGTTATGTTAAATAAAGTATAAATATGTTAAATAAAGTATAAAATAAAGTATCAAATAAAATATAAATATATAGATAGATTGTTTTTAATTACTAATTGAGGTTATACAAAATCGTAGCTAGAAAAGGGGTTAGGTTTAATCTGAAAAGTACTCTGTCGCTGTCGGAGTCACTATCTTAAGTTAATTGTGTATCGTAGAATAAACGAATACGATTTGTATATTTACTCCTCGGAAACAGGTACTCTATTCTATTTCCATTTCATTAATCAGGAGCAATCGAAAAGCCAAACCTGTGGGTCTCTCTTAGAATCCTAAGTATGGTGATACCTCTGAATACATATGTTTCTCCCCCATAAATCGATCCTAGTTGAAGTAATTGAAATTCCCGCCTTTGTCCTATGAAAAATTCGAAATAAAAGAAATTAAGGATCCCGCGCTCGATGGTAATTTGATCCTGCTCCTTGTTCCCCCTCCTCACATAAAATAGAGGGAGGAATTGATGGATTCATCGGATCCGAGGTCGGGACTGACGGGGCTCGAACCCGCAGCTTCCGCCTTGACAGGGCGGTGCTCTGACCGATTGAACTACAATCCCAGGGTGAGGTGTCCAGCATACATATTCTTATGATTTTATTCGAATTGTTTATATTTAAATTGAAAATGAAAATCGTCGTGTTGTAACAGAAACATGAGTTATATACTATACTGATATACTGAATTATGGATATGGATTATAGTGAGATTGACACGGATTACTAGTAATCCTGTGGTTATTGCCAATCTATTGATAATTGATAATAAATTATTCAATGGAAAAAAGGACTTTTTTTTTCTTTAACCCTTTCCTTTATACTTGATACTTGCAACGAATTTTGCATTTGGAATCTAGATCGTTAGAAAGATCAGAACGTGTGAGGAATAAATATAAATAAAGGGGATATTGCAGAAAAATCGACCCTTTATTCTGATTTCTTATACTTATATATTATATCATATCGGGCATTTCTGGAGGACAAATTTGGTTATATCATCCTCATGAATCGGCGAATTTGTGGGCCGAGCTGGATTTGAACCAGCGTAGACATATCGCCAACGAATTTACAGTCCGTCCCCATTAACCGCTCGGGCATCGACCCAGGAAGAATAAATTCTAGGCTTATTGATAATCCATGATCAACTTTCTTTCGTATCGTAGTACCCTACCCCCAGGGGAAGTCGAATCCCCGCTGCCTCCTTGAAAGAGAGATGTCCTGAACCACTAGACGATGGGGGCATACTTGCCCGACCGTCCTCATACTATGCTCATAGTATGGGCAGTTTTTTGGAATTGTCAATATAATGTACTAGATTCTAAAAAGCTTTCCTGCTTCCAGGATCCCATAGAATTTTTGGATTTTTCATTCATGAACCATGATATGACATGATATGATATATATAACGTATAACGAAGTGAAGTATAGGGTCCCTTCAGGGAGTGATTTGTCCGACAGACAAAAAAAGGTCAAAGGTCAACCCTCATTTATTTCTTCAATTTGAACCCATTGATTCACTCATCATTAAGATAAGATGGGATATGCCTATCTCTATCTCACACTAACATTAATCCAGGAAATTAAGAAACAATAGACATTTTTTTTTTTTGATTGATTCAAAAGGGATGATGTGGAACTCATAAATCTGGGAAGGGATTCAATGAAATATCTTGGATCTATGTCAGATTAGTACATGTATCAATCAAGTGAATCTCGTCTTGATGGGTCAATAAAAGCAAAGCAAAAGCAATAGGGATCGGCCCTGAATTGAAAGAATTCATTGGATTGCCATTGCTATATTGCTATATTTGCTATATTGCTATATTATATTTATTATATTTATATTTATATATATATATCAAAATTTATATTTATATATATAATTTATATATATATATATATATCAAA